ACAGGCATGAATACAGCATCTATAGTATAACTTCCGTCTTGAATGTTGTTTAGTGTTTTTATACGATATCCCCGATTCCTCTCAATTTGTAATTCAATACACAAATTAATGGGTTCTGTTAGGTTAGCTATATGTTGTGTATCATCAACGATTTCCACCGAAGGTGGTAAAATGATGTCTTGAGCAGTTACATATCCAGGACCTTGAAAACAAATAGACGCGTCCCGAGTTCCATACAGATTACTTCTCAATACAATTTCTTTCAAATTCATTAAAATTTCATGTATTGATTCTTGAATACCTACTATGGTGGAATATTCATGTGGTATTTTCTCAGATTTTGCACGTGTGATACATGTTCCCTCTATTTCTCCGAGCAAAATTCTTCGCATTGCAATGCCGATTGTATCAGCTTGGCCTTTCATAAGTGGAGACAGAATAAAGCGTCCATAATAAAGATGCTTACTGTCTACTCTTGATTCAACACACTTCCACTGTAGTGTCCCAGTAGATACTTTTACTTTTTCCCCAATCATAGTTATATATTTTTATCAAAAATTGTTTATTTCTCTTGAAATCTCTTTCTTTAATGTTTATTTTTAGTTTTACACACGTCTTTTTTTAGGGGACCTACATCCATTATGTGGCATAGGGGTTACATCCCGTATAAACCTTAAAAGTATACCACTTCTACGAATAGCTCTTAATGCTGCATCTCTTCCGAGACCGGGACCTTTTATCATGACTTCTGCTCGTTGCATGCCTTGATCTGCTACTGTTCGAATAGCATTTGCTGCTGCGGTTTGAGCGGCAAATGGTGTCCCCCTTCGTGTACCCTTGAAGCCACACGAACCGGCAGAGGACCAACAAATCACCCGACCCCGTACATCTGTAACAGTCACAATGGTATTGTTGAAACTAGCTTGAACATAAATAACACCCTTTGGTATTTTACGAGGATGCTTACGCGAACCAATACGTCCATTTTTACGTGAACCAATTTTTGGTATAGGTTTTGCCATATTTTATTATTTTAAAAAATATAAGTCCGAAATATATGGATATATCCATTTCCTGTCAAAAACGGATTCTTTACTATTTTCTATCTTAATTTTATTCTATTTCTACTAAGATAGATTTGAAATATCAAGCAATAATATTTGTTATAATACTTATAACATAGAATAGATTCTAATATAGAATCTATACTATATTTTTGTTTTGATTTAATATTTAAGTGAATTAACTAATAACTATTAATATAATATATAATACGATTTTTTGAATTTAAATATTTATGGATTTGTGCATTCGGTACTTTCTGTAAAATAGAAAGCCCTTTTTTGTTTTGTGAAAATATTATCCTTGTCTTTGTTTATGTCTTGGATTGGAACAAATTACTATAATTCGCCCTCGTCTGCGGATCAATCGACATTTTTCACAAATTTTACGAACAGAGGCTCCTATTTTCATATTTCTCATTCCTTAACTTAATGCCGAATCTATTTATTGGAAGAAAATAGGGTTTCCTGATTACATTTTTAACTTTCCCGGTCATCATATTGTATCGTCGTATACATATAAAAGAAGAGTACGTCGAATTTTCTTGGAAACATAGCCCAGAATCTTATTTCAATTCTATTTTTTCTATTATAAGGAACCTGGAATATACCCTGAGAAGTTATTCAGTAATTAAATCTTCATGAATTTTTTTATTTTTATTCTAGTTAAATCCTCTTGACACATTCACTAATGTATTAGGATTAGAAATAATATTAGAAATTTGTGTTTTCTCTCTCCATTGACAAGAATGGATAGAAGTTTTTTATATTATATAATTCGGATATAAGAATATCCGAAAAATTACCATATATAACATAAAACTTCTCCGCCGATTCTTTCTAACCGAGCCTCTCGATCTGTCATTATACCTCTAGAAGTAGAAAGAATTACAATCCCCATACCTCCTAAAATTCTAGGAATTCGTTGATAGTTAGAATAGATTCGGAGACCTGGTGTACTGATCCGTTTTAAATTTAAAAAAGTTTTAGATGATCCTTTCCTATTTCTTCTATATCGTAGAGTTAAAACTAAAAAGTATTTGTTGTTTTCCCGATGTTTTCTGACGTTTTCAACAAAACCCTCTCGTAAAAGTATTTTAACAATGTTTTCGATAATATTAGTAAGTGGTATTTGAACTGTTCTTTTTCTATTCATGTCAGCATTGCGTATCAAGGTTATTATATCAGCGATGGTATCCTTACCCATGATAAATGAAAATGATTGTTGTTCCTTACTTTCAATATAATCAACGTGCTCCCATTTTTTGATTCAATAAAATATCTAATTATTGAATATGAGAATATAATAATACTCTATATATAGAAAATCTTATTATAATCTAATAGGATAATGTACATATATATAGAATATTCTCAAACTAAAAAAAAAATAGAATATTAGAAAATGAACTTTTATACTAATTTGGAATTCTGAATTCTATAAAAAAATAGAATTCAGAATTTTGAATATATAAATATAATAATATATATTTCATTCCTTATTTTTTCTATCTATAATATTATATATATATTAGATTATTATTTTGATTTATTTTTTGAAATATTAATTAAATTAATTATTAAATGATATACCTATATCATGATCTCGTATTATAATACCTCGGGTGCTAATGAAACTATTTTAGTAAAATTTAACTTTCTCAATTCTCGAGGTATTGCGCAAAAAATTCGAGTTCCTTTTGGATTTCCTTCTTTATCAATTACAACCGCAGCATTATCATCATACTTTATTATCATACCATTACTACGTTTGAGTTCTTTACAAGTACGTACAATTACAGCTCTGATCACTTCTGATCTTTCTAAAGGCGTATTTGGTACTGCTTTTTTGATTACAGCAACAACAATGTCACCAATATAAGCATACCGTCGATTACTAGCTCCTATGATTCGAATACACATCAATTCGCGAGCTCCACTATTATCGGCTACATTTAAATAGGTTTGAGGTTGAATCATATCATTTTTTTTTTATCTTTCAGTCAAAAAGTTGAAGTAAAAAAAATATTCTGTGTTCAAAAAAAAAAAAGAAACCCACAATTGCAATTTTTTTTCATACTAAAGACCTCTTTCCTTCGAATGATTATTCTGAAAGAATGAATTGAGTTCGTATAGGCATTTTCGATGCTGCTATTGAAATAGCTTTTCGAGCTATAGTTTCTGAGACCCCACTCATTTCATAAAGTATTTTGCCGGGTTTAACGACAGCTACCCAATATTCGGGAGATCCCTTTCCCGAACCCATACGCGTTTCGGTAGGTCTTACTGTAACAGGTTTGTCTGGAAATATGCGTACCCATATTTGTCCACCCCGACGGACATTTCGTGACATTGCCCGGCGCCCTGCTTCTATTTGTCTAGATGTGATCCAAGCGGGTTCAAGTGCCTGAAGAGCATATTTTCCGAAGCAAATACGATTACCTCGATAGGCTCTTCCTTTCATTCTTCCTCGATGTTGTTTACGGAATTTGGTTCTTTTAGGGTTATAGTTGATGGTTGTTTCTCAATTCCATCTCTATTACAGAACCGTACATGAGATTTTCACCTCATACGGCTCCTCACGAATGAATCGATTCAAAAATATTTAACCGATAAAAAAATATACAATACAATAACATACATCCATTAGAAATTTGTATATCTTGCTTTGATATATATTGTTTTGGTATAAGATTCTAACGAATCTGTATTTGTCTTTTTTTTTTATTATAATACCGGATTGGCAAAAATTTTGAAATAAAAAAAAAATTATCGCGGGCGGATATTTACTCTTTCATTATCAATTTCAGATGTAATGTAGGGTTAGTCCACAATTCCTCAAAAAACAATGAATGGTTCTTAGTTTCTTCCGCCATCCCACCTAATGAATTATTAAGATTTGTTTTTTTTTTTTACTTTTTAAAATAAAAAAAAAATTATCTTAGGTATTCACAGGTTCCGTCGTTCCCATCGCTTTTCGATTTATGGTTAGGTCTAAATTCTACAATGGAGCCTCTTTAATAAGTTAATAAGATTTTTAATAAAATTTTATTCTTTTTTGTTGAATCAACCTTCTCAGTTTTATTGATTCGCGGCTCTGGATTCGTTTATTCTAGGAATATATTCCATCCATTATGGATTAATTTTTAATATGGATGCTTTATTACACTACCTTTTATGAGATGACCCATAGACCTTTACATATTAGAATTCTATATCATTGATATCTTTTTTTTCTCTCTTTCTTTCACCTCTTCGTTTATCTGTATATTCTTATTGCTTTACAACTCATAATCAGATTCGTTTTTATTTCCGTTTTCAGTTGCTATAATTCTATATAACCACATATATCTTTATTTAGATTTTTTATTTGAACGGGTTCTTTATATCCAGATAATGCGAAGCGATGAGTAGGTTATTAGTTCTTTAGTTCTTTATTAAAAAATTCGTAGAATTTTTGTTTTAATTGAACCACTCGAAAAAAACCAACGAGTCGCACACTAAGCATAGCAATTCCTTCACTATAAAATAATTATTAAAATTTTTTATTGAATCTTATAAAATTTGTCATTTATTCTTTTAGAATAAGAATATATTAAGAATTCCTCATTTTTTGTTTTATCCAAAGATGGAAGCTTAAAGATACCAAAAAGTTTCTTATTCTTTGTTTAGAAATATCCAAACTTTGATCCCTAATACCCCATAAATAGTTCGAACTGGATAGGAACAATAATCAATTTTAGCTCGAATGGTTTGTAGAGGAACCCTACCTTCTCTGATCCATTCGACACGTGCAATTTCTTTTCCGTCGATACGTCCCGCAATTTGTACTTGAACTCCTTTTGTACCCGCCTGTTCAGCTAATTCTATAGCTTTTTTGATTGCTTTACGAAATGGAATTCTATTCTTTAATTGTCCGGCTATAAATTCTGCAAGAAT